ACACGCATCGTTTAAAAACTTACCTTCTCTTTTCACTTTTCTATAGATCTATCGAATCTATAGAAATAAGAATTCACTCTTTACTTCATTAACTATTTATTTATTTATTTTCTCTTTTACTCTTACTTACTTACTTTTATTACTTTGAATTAGCGAACAGTTCTTAATTTTGTATCTCCATTTGTATTATCTTAATGGATGCAAAATCCAAATTGATTTACGACTAATAATTATAAATTATAATTACAATTCTAATTATAATAAAATATATGTGTATATGTAAACCCCAGAACAGAACAGTTTAAACTCCAGAACAGAAATTTTTATACGTAGATAAGATATTGAGCCCGGGTCTATTTATTATGCACATATCCGATCCCTATATAGGATCGTGCTTTCATATTTCATTGAATATGAATAGAAGATAGACATTATGATAGAGTGCGACCGAACCTATGTTGCACCAAGTTCAATTATGATAAAAGATGTAATATACGAATAGCTAGATAGCTATATCGGCATTTACTTCCTAAAGATTACTCCTATGACTATATACGTACGCAATTCCATTGTATTTTAGAAATTCTACTACCAAACACAAAAAAAGATTTGCGAATTCCTTTTTGAACATTTTGAACATTGAATTGCGTGTGCTAAAAAAATAGAAAATCTATGCTATTTTCTTTTGTTTTTATCTTATTCATAGAGAGCAGATTAAATCCTGAATTCATTGATTTTTTCTTTTTTTGTACCCTGATCGTAATATCAATGGTAATATCATAATAAAAGAATTAGGTATAAATTGGATCAATTTTGATATCCGATAAAAGACTCCATCAGCCTAAGTGACAGAATTTTTCCCGAATGCTTTATCAATTTCCATTTATTCCTATTTGTACCTGGCTTAAGCTAAAATTCGAACTTGCATCGAAAATGCCCTCCATTTCTCTGTCTTGCTTCCGTTCATATGTATGATATATATGGATGGAGTTGAATAAAATTTTATGTGATTCAGTAAACAGAATATCCATTCCATCATTGCTAGATCAATTGGTAGGGTTCGATGAATAGTGAGCCAAGCCAATAATAAGAATGGGATTTTTTAAATAAATAGGAAACTTCAGATTAAGATGCTACAGAATGGAAATGAGGGAATATCCACAATACCTGGATTTAGTCAGATACAATTTGAGGGATTTTGTAGGTTCATTAATCAGGGCTTGACGGAAGAATTTCATAAGTTTCAAAAAATTGAAGATAGAGATCAAGAAATTGAATTTCAATTATTTGTGGAAACATATCAATTGGTAGAACCCTTGATAAAAGAAAGAGATGCTGTGTATGAATCACTTACATATTCTTCTGAATTATATGTACCCGCGGTCTTAATTTGGAAAACCGGTAGAAATATGCAAGAACAAACTGTTTTTATCGGAAACATCCCTATAATGAATTCTTTTGGAACCTCTATAGTAAATGGAATATACCGAATTGTGATCAACCAAATATTGCAAAGTCCCGGTATTTACTACCGTTCAGAATTGGAACATAATGGAATTTCTGTCTATACCAGTACTATAATATCGGATTGGGGGGGAAGGTCGGAATTAGAAATTGATAGAAAAGCAAGGATATGGGCCCGTGTAAGTAGAAAACAAAAAATATCTATTCTAGTTCTATCATCAGCTATGGGTTTGAATATAAGAGAAATTCTAGATAATGTTTGTTACCCTGAAATTTTCTTGTCTTTCCCGAATGATAAAGAGAAAAAAAAGATTGGGTCAAAAGAAAATGCTATTTTGGAGTTTTATCAACAATTTGCCTGTGTAGGGGGAGATCCGGTCTTTTCTGAGTCCTTATGCAAGGAATTACAAAAGAAATTTTTTCAACAAAGATGTGAATTAGGAAAGATTGGTCGACGAAATATGAACCGTAGACTGAATCTTGATATACCCCAAAACAATACATTTTTGTTACCACGAGATCTATTGGCGGCTGTGGATCATTTGATTGGAATGAAATTGGGAATGGGTACACTTGACGATATTAATCACTTGAAAAATAAACGTATTCGTTCTGTAGCAGATCTATTACAGGATCAATTTGGATTGGCTCTTGTTCGTTTAGAAAATACGATTCGAGGAACTATATGTGGAGCAATCAGGCATAAATTGATACCGACTCCTCAAAATTTGGTAAATTCAACTTCATTAACAACTACTTATGAATCGTTTTTTGGCCTACACCCTTTATCTCAAGTTTTGGATCAAACTAATCCGTTGACACAAATTGTTCATGGGCGAAAATGGAGTTATTTGGGCCCTGGAGGATTGACGGGGCGAACTGCTAGTTTTCGGATACGAGATATCCACCCGAGTCACTATGGACGTATTTGTCCTATTGACACGTCCGAAGGAATCAATGTTGGACTTATTGGATCATTAGCTATTCATGTGAAGGTTGGTTATTGGGGATCTATAGAGAGTCCGTTTTATGAATTATCTGATAGATCAAAAGAGGCACAGATGGTTTATTTATCACCAAATATAGATGAATATTATATGGTAGCAGCAGGAAATTCTTTGGCCTTGAATCGGGGTATTCAAGAAAAACAGGTTGTTCCAGCTCGATATCGTCAAGAATTCCTGACTATTGCATGGGAAGAGATTCATCTTAGAAGCATTTTTCCCTTCCAATATTTTTCTATTGGAGCTTCCCTCATTCCTTTTATCGAGCATAATGATGCGAATCGAGCTTTAATGAGTTCTAATATGCAGCGCCAAGCAGTTCCCCTTTCTCGGTCTGAGAAGTGCATTGTTGGAACTGGGTTGGAAGGCCAAACGGCTCTAGATTCGGGGATTTCAGCTATAGCCGAACGCAAGGGAAAAATCATTTATACTGATACTCAAAAGATCATTTTCTCAAGTAATGGGGATACTATAAGTATCCCATTAGTTATGTATCAACGTTCTAACAAAAATACTTGTATGCATCAAAAAACTCAGGTTCAGGAGGATAAATACATTAAAAAGGGACAAATTCTAGCGGGCGGTGCAGCTACAGTTGGTGGAGAACTCGCTTTAGGAAAAAATGTATTAGTAGCTTATATGCCATGGGAAGGTTACAATTTTGAAGACGCAGTACTAATTAGCGAACGTTTGGTCTATGAAGATATTTATACTTCTTTTCACATCCGAAAATATGAAATTCAGACTCATGTAACAAGCCAAGGTCCTGAAAGAATAACTAAGGAGATTCCGCATTTAGAGGCTCGTTTACTCCGAAATTTAGACAAAAATGGAATTGTTATGCTTGGATCTTGGGTAGAAACAGGTGATATTTTAGTAGGTAAATTAACACCTCAGACAGCGATCGAATCGTCATATGCCCCGGAGGATAGATTATTACGAGCTATACTTGGCATTCAGGTATCCACTTCAAAAGAAACTTCTCTAAGACTACCTATAGGGGGAAGGGGTCGAGTTATTGATGTGAGATGGATCCATAGAAAGGGGGTTTCCAATTATAATCCAGAAAGGATTCGTGTATATATTTCACAGAAACGTGAAATCAAAGTAGGTGATAAAGTAGCTGGAAGGCATGGGAATAAAGGTATAATTTCTAAGATTTTGTCTAGACAAGATATGCCCTATTTACAAGATGGAACGCCCGTTGATATGGTATTCAACCCATTAGGAGTCCCCTCACGAATGAATGTGGGACAGATATTTGAATGTTCTCTCGGGTTAGCGGGAGATCTGCTAAAGAAACATTATAGAATAGGGCCCTTTGATGAGAGATATGAGCAAGAGGCCTCAAGAAAACTAGTGTTTTCTGAATTATATGAAGCCAGTAAGCAAACAAAAAATCCATGGGTATTTGAACCCGAATATCCGGGAAAAAGCAGAATCTTTGATGGAAGAACAGGAGATCTTTTTGAACAACCTGTTCTAATAGGAAAGTCCTATATTCTAAAATTAATTCATCAAGTTGATGATAAAATCCATGGACGTTCCAGTGGGCATTACGCACTTGTTACACAACAACCTCTTAGAGGGAGGGCCAAACAAGGGGGACAAAGAGTAGGAGAAATGGAAGTTTGGGCTCTAGAGGGATTTGGTGTTGCTCATATTTTACAAGAAATGCTTACTTATAAATCTGATCATATTAGAGCTCGTCAAGAAGTACTTGGTGCTACGATTATTGGAGCAACAGTACCTAAACCAGAGGGTGCTCCAGAATCTTTTCGATTGCTCGTTCGAGAACTACGATCTTTGTCCCTGGAACTGAATCATTTCCTTGTATCTGAAAAGAACTTCCAGATGAATAGGAAGGAAGCTTGATCTCAATGAATAATAATTTCTATTCTATGATCGACCAGTATAAACATCAACAACTTCGAATTGGACCAGTTTCCCCTCAACAAATCAGGGCTTGGGCAAAAAAAATTCTACCCAATGGAGAGATAGTTGGAGAGGTAACAAAACCCTATACTTTTCATTATAAAACTAATAAACCGGAGAAAGATGGATTGTTTTGTGAAAGAATTTCTGGACCCATAAAAAGTGGGATTTGTGCTTGTGGAAATTACCGAGGGATTGGAGCTGAAAAAGAAGACCCGAAATATTGTGAAGAATGCGGGGTGGAATTTGTTGATTCTCGGATACGAAGGTACCAAATGGGATACATCAAACTGACATGTCCAGTGACTCATGTGTGGTATTTGAAACGTCTTCCTAGTTATATTGCGAATCTTTTAGATAAGCCCCTTAGGGAATTAGAGGGCCTAGTATATTGCGATGTGTGATTTGATCGAAATTTTAATTTGACAGATTTGGACTGATAAACTGTCATCCCATTTAATCTGATTGGGATGCCCCCGGCTCTGACATGTATCTTGGGAGGAGGAACATGAAGCTCAGAATTATGGGTGCATTCAAGACTTAAAAATGGAAGAAAAGGGGAATTGATCCATGGTCGATTCCGTAACAGATAATATA